ATTGGTCTGAGTAAGATAGGACTTATTTGAAATTAATTGAAGGAATAATTCATAAAAAGAAACCCTTCTGTGGTATTCCACATATTGTCTAGTTCCTTACCGTACCACGTTAATTACCAATTATTGGTTATTGAGATTCCTAGGCAAGGCAGATTAATATTTAGGAATAGATATTACCTCTCTTTTTAACCTTTCAAATAAAAAAAAAAATAAATAAAATTCAAATGATTGAAGTCTTTCTATTTGGAATCGTCTTAGGTCTAATTCCTATTACTTTGGCTGGATTATTCGTAACCGCCTATTTACAATACAGACGTGGTGATCAGTTGGACCTTTGATTAATTAACATCTCTTTTTTTAACTGACCCCTCCCTTCTTTAATTTAATCCGAGGGGGAGGTCAGGGTCAAATTCAGATTGCTGTTCAATTATTTCAGTTCAGTGTGTATGGTTTTAGATCTAAGACGACAAGAGCGGAATCACGCTCTGTAGGATTTGAACCTACGACATTGGGTTTTGGAGACCCACGTTCTACCGAACTGAACTAAGAGCGCTTTCTTATCACAACGAAAAAGGCTGGAAATAAGGAGATTCTCTTTTTTTACCCCAACAATTCTTGTATGTGTATACTATCATATATCATAAAATAGAAATTTATGTATGTCAAAATGAAATCGATCGAAAAAAAAAAAAAAAAAAGATCTCGCGTTACTGCTGCTCTGAGCGGTAATTGGTAGGGATGACAGGATTTGAACCCGTGACATTTTGTACCCAAAACAAACGCGCTACCAAGCTGCGCTACATCCCTTTCAATTGGCCTACAATATCATTGTAAAGAATCCCTGTCTTGTTTTCCACATCCTTATTTTTTATTCCCTCTAGTGATATGCAAAATGGATCTTGCCTTTTCTTGTTTTTGGTCTCATATCATATACCATATAATAATAATAAATTATTATTTTTCTTGGGAATTCGCAGGTGTAAAGTGACCCTTTTTCTGTTTTAAGAAAAAAAAAAAGAAAATCAAATCTTATATACCGAATCATTGCGCATTTCAATTTGAATTAGGGATTCCGCGCACAAATACAAGTGGGCCTTTAACTACATATACATCTCTTACCATAATATATTCCAATAGGGAATACAAAAACAAAAAAGAAGGAGGATTTTCAATGCGAGATCTAAAAACATATCTTTCCGTGGCACCGGTACTAAGTACTCTATGGTTCGGGTCTTTAGCAGGGTTATTGATAGAAATCAACCGTTTATTCCCCGACGCATTGACATTTCCTTTTTTTTCATTCTAGTTATTGAACTGGAACGGGGTGAAGAAGATTAGAGCTAGAATCAAATATTTGTGACTAATCTCTCTTTCCCCTCTTTTCGTTTTTTTGTTTTACAATTAGAAAGAAGGAAAGCGAAAGAAAAAAGGTGGCTTCAACCTCAGCGAAACCCGGGTTCAGGCTCCGATTAAATTAATTATTAATTATCCAGTTAAAAGCAAATAGACAGGTAAAAGAAAACGGAAATCGAAATATGGCTAGGGTAAGAGTATCCTCCACTACAAGATCCTTAAATGAAATACTGGACTGCGATTTAGCAATATAGTTAGAAATTCTTGTATTACTTATTATTTTTTATTTTGATTTCCTATTTATTTACTATATTGATTGCAATAAAATCTTTATTTCATAAGTTTTTTTTGAGTGGTTAGCAACTTCTATTTTTTTGTCCCGTGCTTCTTATTCGTTGCGGGTCGGAAAATAGAAAAGTTGGGTGAATCAAAAACCCCAAGGAGGTTCATGGCCAAGGGTAAAGAGGTCCGAGTAAGGGTTATTTTGGAATGTACTAGTTGTGTTCGAAACGGTGTTAATAAGGAATCAAGGGGTATTTCCAGATATATTACTCAAAAGAATCGACACAATACACCCAGTCGATTGGAATTGAGAAAATTCTGTCCCTATTGTTACAAGCATACACTTCATGGGGAGATAAAAAAATAGATAGAGTCAAGCCGCGTGCTTTTGTGTCACCCTTCCAAGGGACATGAAAAACTAATCTAGATATATATCTAGATTATTTCATATATTTTAATAAAAACAAATAAATAAATCTAGACAAACCAAATCCTATAATGGATTCTATAAATCATTTTTTGATTTCATCGAAATGGGATTTTAGGGATAAGGAATAAACAAATTATGGATAAAACCAAGCGACTCTTTCTTAAATCCAAGCGATCTTTTCGTAGGCGTTTGCCCCCGATCCAATCGGGGGATCGAATTGATTATAGAAACATGACTTTAATTAGTCGATTTCTTAGTGAACAAGGAAAAATATTATCTAGACGGGTGAATAGATTGACCTTAAAAGAACAACGATTAATTACTATTGCTATAAAACAAGCTCGTATTTTATCTTCGTTACCTTTTCTTAATAATGAGAAACAATTTGAAAGAAGTGGGTTGACCGCTAGACCTCCCGGTCTTAGAACCAGAAAAAAATAGGCTTACTCTTCAATTAAATAAAAATTCCAATCTGAACTCAAACACAGATGGATGTTTTGTTCAAAAAATCTGTGAAGCAGCCGTGCCGTAAGAAAAAAAAAAAAAAAGAATTGGGAAAGAAGAATAAAATCAATCTTTTTTTTTATTGAGCGTGTTCGCTCATTTTGACGACTTTATCATATTATTTCTACTCTACCTTCCTCTTACTGGAGTTCATTCTCCAGAGAACTCCGTTTAAAAATTATAATGGATTCCTTCCAATTTCCTTATTTTATAATCTCATTGGAAATCATATAAAGACAATTCCTATTTGATATAGCTATTTGTGCAAGTATCTTACGATTAAGAACCAACTGCGCCTTATACAGATTGTATATTAATCTACTATAACTATAGGATACCAGATTTCCGCGAATTACTGCATTTATTCGGGTGATCCACAAACGACGAAAATCTCTTTTTTTCCTATCTCTATCGCGATGAGCCGAAACCAAAGCTCTTATTTTCTGTTGAGTAATTGTTCGGCTAAGTCGTGAATGAGCCCCGCGAAAGCTTGATACAAATAAACGCATTTTTGTTCTACGTCTCCGAGCTATATATCCTCGTCTAATTCTGGTCATTGAATAAATGAAACTTTGATGAATAACTAATTGATTTCCTTTCTTTCAGTTATTCTTTTCCCCTTTCCTAGTCTATTAATAACAAAACGGACTCTTCCAATTTATAAAATCAAAATTCCAATGGCTTTTGCTACTCTAACCTTCCCGACCACGCTTTTACCTTTTGTCGAGGCATTGGAAAGAAAATAGTAAAAAAAAAACGAAAGTAGTAAATAGATAAAGAAATTGTGGGTTCCGTCGTCTCTATGATTACTTCTTAAACGGTGAGGCCCTCTCTATACACCGGAGCCACTTCCTTCATTTAATCAATTCTATTGGTAACTTGTACAGTTACCACTCTTCGGCTCTACCCATGAATTTTCTAGTAATAGGTCTTTCATAACGAGATAGACCTTATACAGTAACGGTATTTAATTATGAAGATTGGTGGGGTAGCTGACCTTGTTAGTCCGTTCTTGCAAGAGTAGAAAGATAATCTTTCTGCTTTTTTATAGTATTTCCCCCGCTTAATGGATAACTATTTGTTACCAATGGGGAATTCTTTCTCACCTTAAATTAATTGCAAATTGAGGTGGTGGAATTTGCGCCAGTGGAAACCATAAATTTCATACACAATAGAAAGATATGATAGATCGATCTTTTTTTAGATAGTGAATGGAGTTCTTCTTCTTCTATTCTATCCGATTCACAGGTACTGATCATTGATACTTAAAAAAGGGTTTCTTTCTTTTGGTTTGTCTCAGCCCATGATTGAAACGAGTCGCACATACACCCTTGTACATGTTCCTCGGCGCTGAGGACATCCCCGCAGAGCGGGGGATTTGGTAACATTTCTAATTGGCTGTCTTGGGTTTCTAATAAGTTGTTTAATAGTTGGCATGCTGAATTATCCATTATGGGCTGGTTTAGATCGATCCTAACCGGATGATTATGAATTTCTTCTGTTTAATAGAATATTAAACCCTTAAGAAGTGACTGCTATGTTTTATCCAACCGCTACAAGATCAACAAGTCCATGAGCTTGGGCTTCTGTTGCTGACATAAAAGTATCCCTTTCCATGTCTTCGGATACAACCCATAAGGGCTTGCCCGATCTTTGTACATAAACCATTGTAAGGATTTCGCGCAGTCTCAGTAGTTCTTCCGTATCCAGGATAAATTCTCCCGTTTGTGCCCCATAAAAAGCGCCAATAGGTTGATGGATCATGACCCTGATGATATATTATAACATAATAAAAGGTTCCTCTATCTCGCACGATTCGGCGAGGGGAAGAGATAAAGAAAAAGATAGAATTGAACAACCGTACGGGCACTTTTTCGCATTGCATACGGCTCGCCAATGGAATTTGCTTTTTACCCTTCATCAAACAAGGATAAAAAGGGGGTTCTATTATACCCAGATGGGTAAATGATCCAATTACCACCCTTCTTTTTTTTTGAGGAGTTCAAAAATACTATGATGGCTCCGTTGCTTTATATATTTATTTTTTTTGTGATTCAGCAATCCCAAAGTTTCTTTTTTTTTTTTTCAAATCAAAATCAAAAAAGAAATAAATCAAAAATAATCTTCTTTTTTGATTTTCGTACTCTTTCATACCATAAATCTTGTTAATTGTTAATTGTTAAGAACCTTTCGGCGTGAAAAAGGTGTGTGGCGCTGCAATAGGCCTCCGATAGGTAAGATAAACTCGGAATACCCCTTCTTTATCTCATACTACTGCTTCGATACATAATCAAATATTTTGAAAAAAAAAAAAAACACTAACAATTTTCATATCGAATTCGAAGTGCCATGCTATTATTACTTAATATTAAGAATTCATATGGCGAAGGCATAGTCTTCTTTTTTCTCTCAAATAAAAAACTCATTGGCGCCAAGCGTGAGGGAATGCTAGACGTTTGGTACTTGCTCCGGCGGCCAGGAGAAAAGACCCCATGGAGGCGGCCAATCCCATGCATATTGTCTGTACATCGGGTCGCACAAATTGCATAGTATCATAAATTGCTATCCCGGGTATTACCCATCCGCCAGGAGAGTTGATAAATAAATACAAATCCTTGGTCTCGTTCTCTATACTGAGATATACCATAATACCAATAAGTTGATTCGAGATATCGCTCTCAACCATTTGACCTAAAAAAAGTAATCTTTCTCGATAAAGTCGGTTGATTAGGATAAAACAGTATCCTTTCGGAGCCGTACAGGCATCTTTTGATGCATACGGTTCAACAAAACTTGCGAAAAACAAATCAATGTGTAGCTCCTAGCCCCTTTCCTTTCTTTTTTCCTCGCTTCTATCGAGGGGCTTTTCTTCCGGTTTTCAAGAACGCTGAGTTTAGCCGGTTTCCTAGACCTATAATATTCTAATATAAAAAAGAAATTCACTAAACTTATCGACTTATCGAACTAACTTTTCATTGATGTATTTTTTCATCGAGATCCGATCCAAAAATCACGATGCCATTTTCTTGTTCCTGAATTGAATGGGCTTCTTCCATTTTTTTAGGTTTAGGCTCTACTCCGAGTAAGGATTCGCCCGATTTTGATTTGCACATATAAGACAAATGACCCCAATACCACGTCTCTTTTTTGCTATGACTTACCCCTTTTTTAATTCATTTCTTTCATGTCTTCCGCCAAATATTTGACATATTCATCATATTTAGCATTCCGTTGATTAACGTTTGAGATCGCTTTTCGAATAAAGGAATCGTTTATGATATAAGTAATAATCATAGATATATTACCAATTGGGTTTTTCTAAACGGAGCCTGGATACCTCATTTTATTGGTCCAGCCAAGACGACCATAAAATTGATTTATTGCTAATATTAATCTGGATGCTTCCTCACGAAATAGATCTAATTGCACTTCATTGCATTTCACGCTACAAATTTTTGATAATTCAATCAATTTTTTGGGCGAAACAGAGGATATCTCGATCGGGGGAGAGAACGGGGAAATCCCATATGACCCAATAGATCTGACAAGTCGCACTATATGTCAACCCAAGATGGATGCTTGTCCCCGGGACTTCGATAAGGTACTTTTGGAACACCAATAGGCATAAAATGAAAGAAAAAAGAATTAAGTACTCTAGTTCACTTTGATGTGGAAGCGTAATAATGGGCTTCTTGTCTTAATACTAGTGGCCGTTATCTTAGTTTATACATAGATTGACGAAGTTCATAAAATAAAGGAAAATTATTACGAATAAGTCTTTTGAATGATGACCAAATATGGATACATTCGCTCATAGAAAAGGGAATCAACCCCCATTGCGTATTGGTACTTATCGAGTATAGAATAGATCTGCTTCTCTTTTTTCCTACGAACCGAACTCTTCCATTATTACTAAAAGAATAGAACAAATATTAATATTAATCCCTTTTTCGAGATAATCCCCTGAAAAAAGGGGTACATAGCATAGTTTTTTTCAATGCAATAAAGTTACATAGTGTCTATTTTTTATTAATAAAGGGGTAGTCCCATGGGTTTGCCTTGGTATCGTGTTCATACCGTCGTATTGAATGATCCCGGTCGTTTGATTGCTGTCCATATAATGCATACAGCCCTGGTTGCGGGTTGGGCCGGTTCAATGGCTCTATATGAATTAGCTGTTTTTGATCCCTCCGATCCAGTTCTTGATCCAATGTGGAGACAAGGCATGTTCGTTATACCCTTCATGACTCGTTTAGGAATAACCGATTCATGGGGTGGTTGGAGTATTACAGGGGGGACAGTAACGAATCCGGGTATTTGGAGTTACGAAGGTGTAGCGGGGGCACATATTGTGTTTTCCGGATTGTGCTTCTTGGCAGCTATCTGGCATTGGGTGTATTGGGATCTAGCAATATTTGTTGATGACCGTACAGGAAAACGTTCTTTGGATTTGCCTAAAATCTTTGGAATTCATTTATTTCTCTCAGGAGTGGCTTGCTTTGGTTTTGGGACATTTCATGTAACAGGATTGTATGGTCCTGGAATATGGGTGTCTGATCCGTATGGACTAACTGGAAAGGTACAATCTGTAAATCCAGCATGGGGTGTGGAAGGTTTTGATCCTTTTGTTCCAGGAGGAATAGCCTCTCATCATATTGCGGCAGGGACATTGGGCATATTAGCAGGCTTATTCCATCTCAGTGTCCGCCCGCCACAACGCTTATACAAAGGATTACGTATGGGCAATATTGAAACCGTTCTTTCCAGCAGCATCGCTGCTGTCTTTTTTGCAGCGTTTGTTGTTGCTGGAACTATGTGGTATGGGTCAGCAACTACCCCCATCGAATTATTTGGTCCCACCCGTTATCAATGGGATCAGGGATACTTTCAGCAAGAAATATATCGAAGAGTCAGTGCTGGACTAGCCGAAAATCAAAGTTTATCAGAAGCTTGGTCTAAAATTCCTGAAAAATTAGCTTTTTATGATTACATCGGAAATAATCCTGCGAAAGGGGGATTATTCAGAGCGGGTTCAATGGATAACGGGGATGGAATAGCTGTCGGGTGGTTAGGACACCCTATATTTAGAGATAAAGAAGGGCGTGAACTTTTTGTACGTCGTATGCCTACTTTTTTTGAAACATTTCCAGTTGTTTTGGTAGACGGAGATGGAATTGTTAGAGCCGACGTTCCTTTTCGAAGGGCAGAATCGAAGTATAGTGTCGAACAAGTAGGTGTAACCGTTGAGTTCTATGGTGGCGAGCTGAATGGCGTGAGTTATAGTGATCCTGCTACTGTGAAAAAATATGCTAGACGTGCTCAATTGGGTGAAATTTTTGAATTAGATCGTGCTACTTTGAAATCCGATGGTGTTTTTCGTAGCAGCCCAAGGGGCTGGTTTACGTTTGGACACGCTTCATTTGCTCTGCTTTTCTTCTTCGGACACATTTGGCATGGTGCTAGAACCTTGTTCAGAGATGTTTTTGCTGGTATTGACCCGGATTTGGACGCTCAAGTGGAATTTGGAGTATTCCAAAAACTTGGAGATCCAACTACAAGAAGACAAGTAGTCTGATGCAGCATTGCTCTACTATTTTAGTTTCTCACTTCTGCTTCTATTTTCGATTTGTGCTTTTTATTTAAAATAAGGTATAAGGTACTGGAGAAATATGGATTTAAATCGCCGCCCTTTTTGATTCTTTTTTTCTTTAATCCGGGGGATGATCCCAAATAAACAGGTATGGAAGCTATAATTGGAAACCACGATCGAATTTATGGAAGCATTGGTTTATACATTCCTCTTAGTCTCGACTCTAGGGATCATTTTTTTCGCTATCTTTTTTCGAGAACCGCCTAAAGTTCCAACTAAAAAAACAAAATGATTTTTTTTTATCTCAATTGAAGTAATGGGCCTCCCAATATTGGGAGGCCCATTACTTCTACTTCAACTAGTCCCCGTGTTCCTCGAATGGATCTCTTAGTTGTTGAGAGGGTTGCCCAAAAGCAGTATATAAGGCGTACCCAGTAAAACTTACAAGTAACCCAGATATAGAGATGGCGACTAGGGTTGCTGTTTCCATTATTATAGAATTTCAAGACCACACTGGATCCATGATAAGATCGTTTATTTACAACGGAATGGTATACAAAGTCAACAGATCTCAATCAATACAAAATAGGATTTATGGCTACACAAACAGTTGAGGGTAGTTCTAGAGCTCGTCCAAAAAGAACTTCTGCAGGGGGGTTGTTGAAACCCTTGAATTCGGAATATGGTAAAGTAGCTCCTGGATGGGGAACTACTCCTTTGATGGGAGTCGCAATGGCTTTATTTGCGGTATTCCTATCTATTATTTTGGAGATTTATAATTCGTCCGTTTTACTGGACGGAATTTCACTGAATTAGAATGAAATTTACAAGAATCACAAAATACTACCTTTTAAATAAGCATTTAGGTATCGGATTTTGATTTTCGTTGATTGGTAGTTCGACCGCGAATTTTTTATTTCTGTATTTCCGGAATATGAGTGTGCGACTTGTTCGAATTGATCCTATTGATAGTACAGAGCATAGATCTGTCGTCTTGATCGAGATGGCTTTACTCCGTCGGATATTCATTCGAGTATCTGGAGCACGGAATATATGAAATAGATCACGAAGTATTCGAACTATGATTCATACTTAATATTCAGACCCCTTGGCCGGATTCAAAAAATTTTTCCAAAGACAAAATTTGCAATTGCAAGATTTTTCTTCTTTCAAATTCCCCATTTCTGCTTTTATTTTACTCAAAGCACAAATTTGAATAAATGATGATCCAAGGATTCTTACTCATGGAATCTTTGGACTTAGTTTGAAGGTTTTATTGAATCATCGTGGTTCTAGTATGAATCTGAGGTTTCAATTGATTCATAGGGTCTTAACAAGAAAATTCCTAGCAATAATAAAGAAAACAAAAGTCAAGCTGCATTACATACAACTCAAAATAACAAATCAAAGAAAATGAAATAGGTAAATAGAAGATTCAAGAGGCCTGTAACGATCAACATAAAGATAAGCGCGTCGACTTGATTTTTTGGCATTCTAATTATAACCACAAAGAAAAGCTTTCTTATTTTTATTCTTTCGTATTTTTAGATAAGATTGAATCAAAAAATTAAGAAGTTTCCAATTTTCTATTCCATACCAGTATTGGGGTGGTTTTGTTTGAGCCGTACGAGATGAAATTCTCATATACGGTTCTCAGAGGGGAGTTCTCTTGGTTTACCTATCTCAATAAAGTCTACGATTGGTTCGAAGAACGTCTCGAGATTCAGGCGATTGCAGATGATATAACTAGTAAATACGTTCCTCCTCATGTCAACATATTTTATTGTCTGGGAGGAATTACGCTCACTTGTTTTTTAGTACAAGTAGCTACAGGGTTTGCT